TCTGGATCCTCTTCGAGTTCTGTATCCTTGTTGATTTCTGGATCCTCTTCGAGTTCTGTATACCGGTTGAATTTTGGATACGAACACATCATATCATAAATAAGACCTCTATTCTCAATTATTTGAGAATTATTAGTCCCAATCTTAGTATTTGTATCCTTTTTCTTAGTATTTGTATTCTTTTTCTTAGTATTTGTATTCTTTTTCTTAGTATTTGTATTCTTTTTCTTAGTATTTGTATTCTTTTTCTTAGTATTTGTATTATTTTTCTTAGTATTTGTATTATGGTTAGGATCGATCTTCATCCAGGCCTCAAAATTGGCTGGAAAATTTTTGAGAATCTCCCAATCAAAATCAAAATATTTTCTATAATATTTTCTATTATAATATTTATACTTATCAATATAATCTTTTCTCTTTCGAGTTTTTTCCATCTTGTCTAGATCTATATAATTCTTTAGATAATTGTTGATAAAAATATCCTCTGGTATATCAAATAATTTGTCTTTCTGTGTGGTGTAATTATAAGAGATCTCTTGGTTCTTATTTACTTGTTTCTTATTTACTTGTAATGGAAAGTTATAAATATAGGAGTCCTTCTTAGTTTCAGAATAAATAAATTTATATGCTAAAAGATCATATCTATAGTTTTTTTGAAACTTATTTTTTTGATTTGTTAATGAATATACTTCAGAATCATTTTGTTTTTTGTAATGAAGTAATGGTTCTTTTTCATATGAATCTCCTTTATTGAAATCTTTATTTTGAGGCGTATGGCGTTGGTTGACTCCATTTCGCCATTTTTGTGGGATTAATAGAGACCATCTAATCTGAGATAAATTGTATTGATAATGACCTCTTAACCAGTTTTTCCATGGATTCGTTCCAAAATTTCGAAGTTTCTTATGCTTTAATTCGGAATGAAATATTCCTTGTCTTTCAAAATAATCCTTTATTGCAGTCTTAAGAAAAAAAGACGTTCCGCGATATTGAAGAACAGATCTTAACTTATCACTAACTTGGGTTTGTGATAATTTGTAAAATACATATGCTTGTGACAGGGAAGATAAATCTGGCAAGGAAAAAAATTTAAGCAAAATATGTGACGTCCTCTTACTAAAGGTACTTCTTTTTTGATTTGTTTCAGTATTGTAAATGTCTTTATAAAAAATTTTTTTTATTAAATTGATTCTAGAAATATTAATGATACATAGAAAGATATCTAGGTATATTTTGTATATCTTTTCAATGAAAAATTTTGGAAAATAATGCAATTTACTTATTAATCGAACATTTCTTCTTTTTACAATTTTCCAAATATTTTTTGGTGATTCTAAATTTTTATTTTGATTTTTGTTGTTAGTACTATTATTTAGTCCTGGAGTTACTTTTTTTTTTTCTTTTGTAATTCTTTCTATTTTATTTTTGATTGTGCTTGTTCTATTAATCAGATGTTTTATTTTTTCTTCTGAATTTGTCCAAGCTGTAGATTGAATTTGACTAAATGATTCATGAATTATCTCATTGCTGATTATAGAATCTTTTTCTTTTTTAGTTTCACTCGATTCATATACTCCTATCAATTTCAATCTTGGATTTTCTTTTAGTTTTTTTAAAAGTTCTTCTTTTTTTCTTTTTAGAACTAGAACCTTTTTGATAAGCCATTTTCTTATTTTTTTTGGGCCTTGTAGAACAAATTTTGGTTTTATTCTTTTGTTGAAAACTCTTCTTATAACTTGAAACTCGTTCTTGTTGAATTTGGTTTTGCTAAATATTTTCAGAATTGTTTCTTCTATTTCTTTAAAAATGGGCTTAAAAAAAATGGAAAGGGAAGGGTCGGGTCGGGCAGAACCCAAAGGATATTCGGCTAGTCCCCACATAGTCCTTATAAAAGCAAAATCGCTGTTTTCGTTGTTTATATCAGCCGCTGTGTGCCAAGGTTTCAAAATAAAAGGACATAAAACTTTGATCTGAAGACCGTTATCGAACCACTCCTCCGGAAATGCTGTGGCTTTGTCGGATACAGAACCACCGCTATAGGTGCATTTAACATGAACCTCTTTCCGCCAGTCCGCTATATCCTCAGACCACTCGGGCTTTTGCAATAATAAGAAACGGACAATATTTTTAGCTATTATCAATGAAGGCAATGCAATATATTTTCTAAAATATGAGTTATAAAGTAATATACAACCTCTTACTCCCTGCCCATAATATAAAAGATTATCCCATTCTTCCGTTGCGTGCCACTGTACCTCGTCTTTTTCGAGATCGTAGCCTTCCTCAGTCCTTTCCGCTGTCAGTTTGGCTTCGTCTATCTTACTTTTTGTTTTTGTCTGTTCTTTGTTACGTTCGTTAAGAGTCAAAAGGCCCCCTTTTTTGCTTCCAAACCTATGCATCAAATTTTTAATTTTCAAAACAAGGACCTTCGGGTTCACGAACCCAAAATAAATAGACAGTCTACTTTTTAAGAAGCCCAAAAAAAGAGGGGAGTGCGGCCCTATTTCAATCTGTCTTAAAATAACTCCTCTTTTACGCCTTTGGGAGCTCATAGAACCTTTGATTACCCCCGCATCAAAGTCTGCGTCGCGCGACAGGTCCAGCAGAAACAGCTGGGCTTGCTCAACATCAATAATATCAAGGTGGTTCTTAATATCAATAATATCAATCTCATCATCAGGAGTAGTACCATTTTCATTAGTACCATTTTCATTAGTACCATTTTCATTAGTATTAGTACTCTTATCATTAGTCTTAGTACCTTTTGTAGTAATAGTTTCCACATTCTCAGGACTATAACGAAGTTTACGTTTAAATGGTGGTGAGAGAATCTCAGACGCGTCCCGATAGGACTCAATGTATGATTCTAGATCTTGTTCTATCTCGGTGAGTAATTTGTATGACCATCGAGGGACTTTTTTAAAGATTTCGGTTTGTCCAAGATATATTCCGATATTATATCTTAGTATTTGTTGCTTTACCCTTTTTTTTTTTCGCTGTTCCCAATCAATTCTTCCTCCCCCTTTTTCCAAAGGATTAGAATATAATTTTTCCAAAGGATTAGAATATAATTTTCCTTCTCTTCTTAGTTTTCGTGTTTTTCTTTTTAGTATCGCTAAGAGTGTCTGTTCATATTTTGGGGAATCGAGAAGGAAACCTGGAAGAAGGGTATCATGAATTTGATTTAGAGCAAGGATTTGGTTAAGTTTAGATTCTAAAGTTCCAATGTTGATTCTTCCACGAGATTTAGAAGTTGCATTATTTTTTCTTCCACGAGATTTAGAAGTTCCAATGTTGATTCTTCCACGAGATTTAGAAGTTGCATTGTTTTTTCTTCTACGAGATTTAGAAGTTGCATTGTTTTTTCTTCTACGAGATTTAGAAGTTGCATTGTTTTTTCTTCTACGAGATTTAGAAGTTGCATTGTTTTTTCTTCTACGAGATTTAGAAGTTGCATTGTTTTTTCTTCTACGAGATTTAGAAGTTGCATTGTTTTTTCTTCTACGAGATTTACGAGTTTCATTGTTTTTTCTTCTACGAGATTTAGAAGTTGCATTGTTTTTTCTTCTACGAGATTTAGAAGTTGCATTGTTTTTTCTTCTACGAGATTTAGAAGTTGCATTGTTTTTTCTTCTACGAGATTTACGAATTTCATTGTTTTTTCTTTTACGAAATTGAGATTCACGAATTTCCTTGTGGAGTTTTCTACGAGATTCAAGAATTGCATCCTCTTCGCTTTGACTAGGTTGATAAGTTTCAGCTTCGAGTCTTCCACAACTATGAATCAATTTTTTGATTCTTCCACGATAGGGCCCATTCAAAAAAGGATCATACATTTTTGGTAAACAGGTTTTTTTCGTTTTATCAGTACAAACCCTAGTCCTTTTTTCGAGTATATTTCGAAAAGGCAATCCCGCGTCTAGAGCCTCAATTCTCTTTATAAACTCATTATTTAAGTTCTTTTTTTTTTGTTTGTTCTTATAAAGCCAAGCTTTGTCTAGTTTATCAAAGGAGAGTGTTTCTACTGTGGACGAAGATATCCTCCTTTTCATCATTTCCTTAAAAATAGAAAAACTCGGAGGATATGTAAAAGATATTCTTTCTTTTCCATCACTTCGGCATGTATCAAAAAAATATTGCGAGGCTTCCTTTCTTACAGCCCCCGCAAATCGAGTATTTTTTATGTATCGTACTGGACGATTCCATCGGTTAGAATCGAAAAAAGGGATCGCAAAAACGCTTTCAAACGATTCGTGGTATTCTTGATCTTGGTCTTCATCCGGATCCGCTCCCCAAAACCGGGGAGGAATATATAGCTTGAATCCCTCTTCTTTTTGTTTCGCCTCCTCCCCATCGTAAGTGTGAGCTCTTTGTCCTTGTCTTTCTAGATCTTTTTCGATCATTGGGACTTTGATCATTTTAAAAGTCCAAATGGGAAACGGGGTTCGGCCTAAATAGTAGACGCAGGTAACATATAAGAAAATTGTAACGAACCGACCCGTGTTTCTCACCAAGTCTATTAACACCAAGTACTGAAATTCTGACACAAGCCACTGACAGTTTGCCACAATCGCTTTAACTTCTGACCCAAGTAACTTAACAAGGAACTGATAAATCTTATTAATGTACTTATTCAATTCTGACTTAATGTACTTCTTCAATTCTGACACACGGGACAGAAATTGTGCCAAAAGGACCTGAAATTCTGCCCCAAGGTACTTATTAATGTACTTATTCAATTTTGACACAAGGTCCTTCTTAGATCTACTCAAAAGATATTTCCGTATCCAGGCGAAGAATCTTTTGGTGAATAAAAGGAAACAAATGTGACCAATTAACCAACCAACAAAACTACTTGTTACAAATAACATCTTGTTGTTGCTGCGAAACATATAAATGTTGACTAATCTGGCTAACATTGAACTTGGGAAAATGAAATGGTTGACTAATTGAAAAATGAAACTATTCAGGAAAATGCTGAAATTGCTTCTGGTACTGGT